TTGGCCCTTTTCAATCTCTTGGTTGACAAAAAAAGAATCAGATTGTATATGAGAGATAAATTTTGCAATTCTATATTTAATGATGCACTCCTACTAATATAAGATCTATGGAGTATAGAATATATAAGCATTTCAAATAAAAACTATAAAGCGGGTAGCGGGAATCGAACCCGCATCGTTAGCTTGGAAGGCTAGGGGTTATAGTCGACGCCGATTCAGCGTTTTGAACGTCTCTAATTCAAAACCGAACACGAAACTTTGGTTTCATTCGGCTCCTTTATGGATGTGAACAAAATTCTAACTAAATTCTACCCATAACATCTATGTCAGTTTTTTGTCTGAATACAGACAAAACAAACCACTTTCTAGATGATCCCTCTAGAAGAGAGTCATTCTAACAATCGTTCTAGTTACTTCGTTCTTTATTTTTATTTGAAAAGATTTGAAAAGATCCTGAGGAAAGGTATTTTGCTTCTACCGAGCTAACAATAGGTTGATGCCCCTAGTAAACCAAAGTCATCATTTAATAGCTATTTTGATTCACTTTCTTCTCTACAAATAAAAAATGGAAGATTTAGTTACGATTAGAAACCTCCTTTGTATCTTCATCCATGGACCTTTTTACTTATTAAATTCGAAGTATTAATTCAATTCAAAATTATGTTTCGCAATTTCATAATCCAACTTCTCACTTTATAAGTTATAAGTGACTGGTGGATAGAAATCACGATAATGTGTATTTTTTTCTTTTCTCGAATATGTGATTGAGAGGGAAAGGATTAAATCCTTTTGGTTTCTATGTTAATTGTTAATTTTAGGAAATAAAGTTTTTGATCGGAATAGGAATCAAACCGAAAGTAAAGACCCTTTAACTAGTAAAGGGTTAGAAAAACGAATCACACTTTTACCACTAAACTATACCCGCTACAGTGCGATTATTGTATACAATCGGACCTTTTGTCGAACGGGGAAATTGAACAGAAAAATAGTAAATTTAGAAAGTTAGTATCCTCTCAAAAGAATACAAATTAGAGTGTTGACCCTTTTGAGTTTTCGTGTATGAAACTATCACCCCTTCCCTTTTTATTCTTGCTTGAAGATTTCGTATTCCGTTTTTCAATTTTAATTTTATAGAATACTAACTTGTTTTCTAATCAGATAAATCATTTTTATTTATCTAGAATCTAGGTTTTCTTTGAACAAAAAAAGCCCCGGTTAGGGGCTGAACAGGCCGGGCCGTGGTAATAAAATAAGAAAGACGGGTCTTTTGAACAAGATAAAAAAAAAGGATTTGTTGGCACTTTACAGCCCCTTTTTTATTTAACGAAATTAAATTGCTGCAAAAAAGTGTACATATCTATATAATAGAGAAAGAAATACTCCTTACTTTTATGTGTAATTTAGCAGCGTCTTCAATTGGGAGAGATGGCTGAGTGGACTAAAGCGACAGATTGCTAATCCGTTGTACGAGTTATTCGTACCGAGGGTTCGAATCCCTCTCTTTCCTCTTCCGTTGATAACTTTATTTTTTTTTTTCGAATTGTCCAAATACTTTTTGTTCTTAGTTAAACATAAAAAAAATCCTCAAAAAATCTAAAAGAAACATACCTTTTATTCTTCACGTCCAGGATTACGTCCGGGATCATTAGATAGGAATCCAAAGATGAAGAGAGAAATAAAAAATATCACTACTGTGTAAACGAAGAGTTTGAGAGTAAGCATTCTAAAATCTCCAAGATAATTTTTTTTTTCAAAAAAAAAAAAAAATAGAATAGGTCCTACAGTTTTCTACCACATATCCTCTGTGAATACCAATAACAAGATTCTAAATAGAAAAATTTTCAGAAATTCATTTTGAATAAGAGTTTTCCATTAACCAAAATAGAAATCTATTTTCTAATTTATAATAGAATAAGAATAATAAATAACAATAATACGAAGCTTTCACTCGAAAAGGGTTCAAAAATGAAAAAAGAAACCGGGGGAAGTCGGGTTTATTTCGACTAACCAACAAGTTGAATTAAGGGGTTCGTACTCTAAAACATATATGATCCTAGCAATTGTTATAATTTTTTATCAACTAAGGTAAAGCAGTAATTTTATAGGCGATTTTCAAATTAAATATCTTATCGAAAACTTACAGCAGCTTGCCAAACAAAAGCTAAGAGAAAAAATAGCACAGGTATGACGGGCATAACATCTACGATTGGATTCAAAAAAGCATAAGCTTCGGGCAATTTTCCGAACAAAAAGTTACTTGAATATGAAAAAAAGGCATAATGACAGATCCCTATCAAACTACAAATATTAAGCATAGCAGACGTTTTGTTCTGTGAGATAATTCCATTTTGATTGAGTTATTTATAGAATATAAATATAGGGAAAAGGTAAAATGAAAGGAGACAAAGAGTCCCGCTTTTATTTTGAATCCGCCCAATCAAAAGTCCTTCAATTCTCAAAAGAGAATCGAAGAAATCATACTTTTCATACAATATCTTAATTGAATTCTATCTAATGATCAATAAATGAAGTTACATTCTATATTTACACGTATTAAAATCTTACTAACAATTTAATCTACTCTATAACTATTTATACTATTTATCTTGGAGTTGACAAAAAAGAAAGATTAATATTATTGATTATTTGTGTCGAATAGAAATCTAAATGGGGCGTGGCCAAGTGGTAAGGCAACGGGTTTTGGTCCCGCTATTCGGAGGTTCGAATCCTTCCGTCCCAGAGCATATCCTTTATCTTCTTTTTTATCCCCTTTATTATTAATTATTATTTGAAGTTTCCCTCAACCCGGAGTTCCACCTGAAGAAGCAGGGGCCGCGGTAGCGGCTGCTCGAATCTCATTAACAAAAATTTAACTAAAAAGGGTATATATGGAATTATGGAATTCGATATCAAAGACCTAATCAATCAATGTATTTTTTTTTTCAAATCAGACCAAAAGGATAAGTTAAAAAAAAATTCATATATCATATAAAATGGTAGAAAAACAAAAGGTTTAAATTCTAGAAGAACAAGGGATCTAAATTCGATGTATATGTAGTAATTGAACCAAAGGCTCTTCATGATTCCCTAATCGAATCAATTCTATACGGGTTCCAAATTAGAAGAATGTTTTAGAAGAATGTTATGGTAAAACTTCGTTTGAAACAATGTGGTAGAAAGCAACGTGCGACTTGAAGGACATGATCCGCTGTGGATTTCTTCTTCTATCCACCATCTTCTATTTCTATCGAAACCGGGGTGCTCTTGTCTCGACATCCGTTGGGATAGTAAATAGTCCATGATGGAACTCGAGTAGAAAGTCTTAATTTATTTCTCGGAACAAGAATCTAGGGTTAATGCAAATCAATAAATTGGAATAACTTCATAAATTGTAAATATATAAATTGACGGGATCCCAATCGAGCAAATTTCCAATTCAAAAGTAATATTTGTTAGAATGAATTAAACCTTTTTGATCAAAAGTGTATAAAAGTGTATAAATGGTAGAAAAACAAAAGGTTTAAATTCTAGAAGAACAAGGGATCTAAATTCGATGTATATGTAGTAATTGAACCAAAGGCTCTTCATGATTCCCTAATCGAATCAATTCTATACGGGTTCCAAATTAGAAGAATGTTTTAGAAGAATGTTATGGTAAAACTTCGTTTGAAACAATGTGGTAGAAAGCAACGTGCGACTTGAAGGACATGATCCGCTGTGGATTTCTTCTTCTATCCACCATCTTCTATTTCTATCGAAACCGGGGTGCTCTTGTCTCGACATCCGTTGGGATAGTAAATAGTCCATGATGGAACTCGAGTAGAAAGTCTTAATTTATTTCTCGGAACAAGAATCTAGGGTTAATGCAAATCAATAAATTGGAATAACTTCATAAATTGTAAATATATAAATTGACGGGATCCCAATCGAGCAAATTTCCAATTCAAAAGTAATATTTGTTAGAATGAATTAAACCTTTTTGATCAAAAGTGTATAAAAGTGTATAATTATAATAAATTGGCCGTAGGATTTTTTGATTTTGATAGACGTAAATAAAAAAAAAAGGTATGTTGCTACCATTTTTGAAAGGATTCAAAAGCACCGAAGTGATGTCTAAACCCAATGGTTTAAAAGAAAGAGAAAGGATCCCAGAACAAGGAAACGCCCTTTGGTTTTAATTGTCTCAATAACTAATAACTAGGTCAGACTTACGAATCAAAATCAATTTGATTCGAGACAAAAAAAAGGGTGTAAAGACCACTCAATAAAAGAAAAAAAAATTGTCTAATCATTTTCCTTTAGGGCTGTTTGAGAGTTATCTAACTTGAGTTATGAGTACGACTGGTTACAGCTGGTTTCTTTTTCATTTTCAGGAATGAAGAAGAAAAAATACTTCAATCCTAGTCTAATTGATTTAATGATGTTATGGACTCTTTGTTTATTTATTAGAATTTTATACTTTCTATAGTCTAATTCTATAGAGAGACCTAGATAAAACTTCGAATCAAATTCTTTGTTCGCGAGCCGTACGAAGAGAAAACTTCCTATATATACGTTTCTAGGGGGGGTATTATTCATTTACACCTATCTCAATGACCGTCTATCAAATCGTTGTAATTGATGTTCAATCCCGAAGAGAAGGAAAAGGCCTGCAGAAAGTGGGTTTTTATGATCCGATAAAGAATCAAACTTATTGAAACATTCCTGTTATTCTACATTTCCTTGAAAGGGGAGCTCAACCCACGGGAACGGTTCAGGATATTTTTATTTTTTTTCATTTTATTTATTTAATTTAAAAATTTAAAAGGGTAGGGGTTTTTACGCAACTTCGACCTAATCAAACGAGAGGTAATTAAGTAAAAAGGTGGTAGTGTCTTGTATATATCTATAAGTTTTGCTAACCTTTATTTATTCTTTATTTATTATAGCTCCTATAGCTCCCTTTCCGTGCGGTTCGATTCGTAGGTATTTATCATTATTTCCGTCGAATCTCATGTTCG